AGCCTGTAGTGACATAGTAGTCCTACTAATAAGTGTAAGTGCGATTACTTAATCATCATAATGCATTTTCATTCTAATGAACAAATGTTCAACTTTATACCTATAACTCATTCTATAACTCATTCTATAACTCATTAGAATGATAACTCATTCCGCGGGGTTTTTTTCTTACAAATAAAAAAATATCTCTATTTCTATTCTCCGCTGAAAAATGAAGACTAAGACTGGAGCTTCATGAAAAAGCCCTTTATCGGATTTGAACCGATGACTTACGCCTTACCATGGCGTTACTCTACCACTGAGTTAAAAGGGCCCATTTTCTTCAATTCATGAATTAGTCACTAGTCACTATGAGTTTAGTGCATGTACCTATGTATATACTATATGTACATATATACATATACGCAGAGGGGCTCATTCAGAAGCAATAAATTGGATTTATCTAGGAAGTTCTAGGGTAAAAGGTAAAATGATTATTTATATTTGATAAATATCAATGCAATGAATTGTTTCAGGGCCGATCCTAATTTCTTTGCTTTTATTGACCTGACCCATCAGGACAAGATTCACTTGATTGATATGATACATGTACCAATCCGACATAGATCCAAGATATTTCATCGAATCGTGTGATGAAGGAATTCGACTCGTACCCCGAACCCAATTCTTATAAAAAAAAAAAAAAGAAAAAAATTTCGATTGTTTCTTCCTGGCTTAGTGTTAGTGTGAAATAGAGATAAGATAATAGGCATATCTCATCTTAACGATGCGCGAATCAATGAGTGAAAAAAATGGAAGAAATGGGGATGGGGTTTGACCTTTTTCTGCCGGACAAATCACGCCCTTCAGGGATCCTATGCTTCGTCATATATATATATGATGGTTCATGAATGAACAATCAAAAAATTCTATAGAATCATGGAAGCAGGAAAGATTCTTCGAATCTAGTTATACCATTACATTATATTGACAATTCCAAAAAACTGCTCATACTATGAGCATAGTATGATGGAGATCGGGCAGGTAGGCCCCTATCGTCTAGCGGTTCAGGACATCTCTCTTTCAAGGAGGCAGCGGGGATTCGACTTCCCCTGGGGGTAGGGTACTACTAAAGGAAGTTAATCATGGATTATCAATAAGCCTAGAATTGATTCTTCCTGGGTCGATGCCCGAGCGGTTAATGGGGACGGACTGTAAATTCGTTGGCGATATGTCTACGCTGGTTCAAATCCAGCTCGGCCCAATAATTCGCCGATCCATGAGGATCATATAACCAATTTGTCCTCCAGAAATGCCTGATATAGAGGAATAAAGAGTCAATTTTTTCTGCTATATCCCTATCTATTTGTTGTTCCCGCATGTTCTGATCTTTTCTTTCGAACGATCTAGATTAATATACTGTAAGTATAAAAGTATAAGGAAAGGAAAAAACAAGTCCTTTTTTCATTGAAAGATTGATTATTAATCGATTGGCAATAACCACAGGATTACTAGTAATATGTGTCATTCTCACTATTGTCTATATCTATGTGGATATCGGTATATAACCCGCGTTTCTTTTACAACAAACACGGCAATTTGAAATAGAAATAAATGATTTCTAATGAAATCGTACGAAGATGTATGCTGTACACCTCATTTCCCCGGGATTGTAGTTCAATCGGTCAGAGCACCGCCCTGTCAAGGCGGAAGCTGCGGGTTCGAGCCCCGTCAATCCCGAACTAGGATCCGATAAATCCATCAACTCATCTCTCCATTTTCTGTGAAGAGGGCGGACAAGGAGCAGGATCTAATTCCCGGCGTAGGGATCTTTATTTCTTTCGTTTTTCGCTTCGAATTTCTCATCGGACAAATATGGGAATTTCAATTACTTCAACTAGTATCGATTGATGGGGGAGAGACATATGTAGAGTGATCGGCGGTATCGTATCACCCTATTCAGGATTCTAAGAATAGAGACCATACCGGTCTGGCTTTTTCGATGACTCCTGATCAATGGAATGGGATAGAGTACTTAATATGTTTCCCAGGAGCACATACACAAATAGCATTCGTTTATTGTACGATACACAATTAACATAGTTACTTCGGCAGCGACAGAGAGTACTTTTCAGATTAAACCTACCTCCCTTTTTAGCTCCAATTTTGTGTAACCTCAATTACTAATTGAAAACCATTTTTCTATCTCATTCAAATTGCATACTGAATCTTTGATGGATGTGTCCCAGTCCCAATACAAGGAAAGAGGATACTAATAAAAGATCAAACAAAGATCCGCCCCTTCTGTTCTAGGGAGGGAATTAAGAATCTTTTTCTTTTTTTTTTTCTTCTTCATATTTTTTTTTTTTAATGGGTTCCGTCGAAGAAAGAACAAAATCAATCAATAAAATAAAAAAAAAAATATATAGTGAATTTTTTGGAATATTAGATCTTTGCTAACGGGACCAATCTTTATCACACTTCTCTGTCTTCCAAGAAGATTAGATCATCACAAAAATTCGCTTAGAATTGAACTCATTTCTTTTTCCATTTCACTCCTACTGTTTGGGTCTGTGACCGATGGAACACCGGTGGGGTGATACCTCATCAGATGATTGTATAAGGAAGACGGTAGATTATAGAAAAGAAAGAGTGGAAAAATAGGATAAATTCAATGGGATTCTTGATTGGATCAGGAATCCCATTTTTGATTCGGTATGGTTCGGTATGGATAAAAGCTCTTTCTATGTTATACTATTCAATTCAATTCTCGACGATGAATCGATTTGATAGATCAGATATTGTTATTCATGATATTGATCCGATTCAGTATCATCAGGATGTAATCTATCCCATTAAATTTACAGGAGAAAGACTTATCATCTCTATGGGATTAGATCCCGAGTTATTGCAAAGCAAAAAAAAAACGATGAGATTATGGAAGTCAATATTCTCGCATTTATTGCTACTGCGCTGTTCATTCTAGTTCCTACTGCTTTTTTACTTATCATCTACGTAAAAACAGTCAGTCAAAATGATTAATTTGAATGAAACTTGATTGATTAGTTCTTATCAAGGATTCAATAAATGAAAGAGATTCAAATTCCAAGTTTTAAATGAAATGAGCGGATTGGAATCAGTAGTATAATAGATAATATGGTAGAAAGATTCATATAGTTCTTTCTACCACACTATCTATTATTATTATTGTATTGTATAAAGTTACATTGTATAAAGATATGGGCTTGATATAGATTAATCTTACCGTATGTATCTATTTATATGTACATGTAAATTAGATATATGTACATATAAATAGAACTCCAATTCCATTTCTTCGCTACATCTATTTGTGTTGATTCCGATCAATCCGAAATAATCGAACGTTAACTCTTCTAATTCCTAGGTTTCTGATTATTTTCAACATAGATCCCGGGATCTATGTTGAAAATAATCGCTGGAGGAAGAATAGTATGGGCATTTCTTAGATAAAAGAAAACAAAATCAAGTCATTTTTTTTTTTAGCATCCCGAAGAAGTTACTATAGAACTCCTTGGATCATCTGTTATGGGCTCAATCAATTACTTCTTCGTATTTGGAAAAGGAGTAGTGGACCCCCTTATTTTTCATGCTTGAACCATGACATGAGGTGAGTCGATAAAGCATAAAGAAGATTCCTAGAAGTATAAAACGGTAAGTGTGCATGAATCACCCAACGCAAGCATAATCTTATTATGCGTAGTACCTCTTTGGACAACCACTATGTCTATGTCGTTTCCAGTAGAATAAAGTATGTATCTACGTAATAACAGAACGACTTCCTCTTTGAACAGTAAAGTAAAGAAAGAGGAAAAGAAATAAAAAAAAAATGGGGTTGGTTGTTCCTCATTGTAATATCCATAATTCTGGCAAGAGCTGGTTCATTGAAATAGAATATTTAGGAATAATTAGGTTGGAAAAAATTTCCTATCATGTGAATTCCTTTGAGATTCGAAATACGAACATGGGAATCAAATCATTGAAATATTTGTTGGATCAAAAGGTTCTTATTCATATATTACTGGATTCCAGTAGATTTTTCGAAATCGAGATATTTTTATTTTAAAACGCTTCGCAGAATGATCTAGTAAGCAATTGATACAATTCGATTACTCAACTCAATTATCAATTAGTAGTATCCCTAGAGTCCACTTCTTCCCCATACTACGAGTGAAAGGGAGAATGTAAAGACTACCATTAAAGCAGCCCAAGCGAGACTTACTATATCCATGTGAATTATGTCCCCTATCTCTATGAATATGAAGGAATTACTCCATTATTGATCACTAATAATAGTGAAATCCATGGTGCAGAGTCAAAATTGGATTCTGACCTAACGCTATTGGTGAACCAATCCAATTCCAATGAATACACTTGTAACAAGCTCCTATATGATTTCTGGTAGAATTGGGAAGCATTAAGCACAAGCAAGATACACAGTTACCCCCTTGGAAGTCTCAAAAGACAAAAAAAATATACCATCAAGATAGATCACTATCTATCACATACCTCTATCTCCCATCTAAGCCTTACTGTCTCTCTTTCTGTGAAAGAATCGGGAGACACCCCATTACATACATTCTTGGCGGGGTTACCAATAAAGTTCAACTTTTTTTTTTTTAATCTAAGATCTATAAGAGAAAAGCCAATCACCCACCCAATCCAATATTGATTGAATGCCTGAGCACTCAGAGACTCTCGTGAGTCTGGATACAAAGTATCTTCAGTCCTTTCCCCAACCCCTAATTTGATTCCCCATGAGCCTGTCCAATCTAATTCAAGATTCAGTCACTAGACACTAGTGTAGGAAGTGTTGATAGTCCTTCCTATCATCCCCTAGGAACAAGGATTTACAGTCCTTTAGGAGCCTTCCTTTGTTTGGATACCCGGATTTTTTTGATCCCTTACTTTTGTAGTTATGAATCTCACAATTGAATTTGACTATTGATTTGATTCGATTGATAAATCAAATCAATGACCCG